ACCTCTTTATCAAAGATAAATAGACACTACGTAACTTTATTGCATTGGAAAAGCTATACTATGACTATTCTATGGACTCCCCTTGTTCTGAAATAATCCACTGAACAAGGGTTACTATTTGTTCTATTCTATTGGTAATAATGAAACAATTCCATTCGTAGGAACAAAGAGAAGCAGATTTATTCTATACCCGATAAGTACCAATACGCAATGGGTGGTTGATACCATTTTCTATCAGTAAATGTGTCCTTCCTTATTCCTCATTAGAAGGCCCTATTCGTCAAAATTTTCCTTTATTTCTTCTTTTGTCTTTCTTTATGAATTTTTCTAATCTATGGATAAAATAAATACGATAAAACCAATATTATAAAGACAATAAAATAATGTTGTTACGTTTCCACATCAAAGTAAAATATAGTACTTAGTTCTTTTTTCTTTCAATTAATGCCTATTGGTGTTCCAAAAGTACCTTTCCGAAGTCCTGGAGAGGAAGATGCATCTTGGGTTGACGTATAGTGCGACTTGTCAGATATATTGGGTCATATGGGATTTCCCCGTTCTCTCCCCCGATCGAGATATCCTCTGTTTCGCCCAAGAAAGATAAATTGAATCATCAAAAATTTGGAGCGTGAAGCGCAATTAGATCCATTGTTTGGGGGGATTCACATTACTATTATCAATTAGAATAATTTATGGTTGGCTTGGTTGGACTAAAAAATGAAGTATCCAGGCTCCGTTTAGAAAAAACCCAATTGGTAATATATCTATGATTACTACTTGTATCATAAATGATTCCTGTTTGGTATTTGTAAAGAGATCCTATTTGTCAAGCGAGGGAATCTCAAACTAAATACTTGGTGAAAGGTATGAAATGAATTGAAAAAAAAAAAAGAAAGTCATAACAAAAAGAAATGGTAATGGGAAGATTTGTCCTATATGTGCAAATCAAAATCGGGCGGATCTTTACCCGGAGTAGAGCATAAACCTAAAAAGATGAAAGAGACCCATTCAGGAACAAGAAAATACCATCGTGATTTGGATTGAATCTCGATGAAACAATACATCAATGAGAAGTTAATTCGATAAGTTTAGTGACTTTTTTTCTATTATAAGGAAGAAAGAAGTTCAAATTCGTCTTTATTGAAAAATCGAAGAAAAAGTCCTTTCATTAGAAGTCAGAAAAAACCTGCTATGAAAAAAGAATAGGAACAAAGAAAGAGGACTTGAATCTATACATTGATTCTTTTTTTTTTTCGCAATTATTTTTTGAACCGTATGCGTCAAAAGGTGCATGTACGGTTCCTAAGGGATACAATTTTACCCTAATCAACCGACTTTATCGAGAAAGATTACTTTTTTTAGGCCAAGAAGTTGATAGTGAGATCTCGAATCAACTTATTGGTCTTATGGTATATCTCAGTATCGAGGATGATACCAAAGATCTGTATTTGTTTATAAACTCTCCTGGCGGATGGGTAATACCTGGAGTAGCTATTTACGATACTATGCAATTTGTGCGACCAGATGTCCATACAATATGCATGGGATTAGCCGCATCAATGGGATCTTTTATCTTGGTTGGAGGAGAAATTACCAAACGTCTAGCATTCCCTCACGCTTGGCGCCAATGAGGTTTTTTTTTATTTGAGAGAAAAAAGAAGACTATGCCTTCGCCATATGAATATTAAGTAATAATAGCATGGCACTTCGAATTCGATATGCAAAATTTTTGTCTTGTTTTTTTTTTCAAAAGATTCGATTATGTATCGAGAGAGTAGTATGAGATAAAAGGTATTTCCGATTTCTCTTATCTATCGGGAGTCCAGTTCAGCGTCACAAACTTTTTTGTTTTCACACCGAAGGGCTCTTAACAATATTTATGTTATAAAAAAAGAGGGCGAAAAAAAAAAAACAAGATTTTTCCTTATTTGATTGGATCAAAAAGAAACTTTGGGATTGCTGAATCAAAGACAAAAAAAAGAATCAATTTTGAAATAGAAAGCAACGGAGCCATCATAGTATTTTTTAACTCCTCTGAAAGGAAGGGTGGCAATTTGATCATTTATCCATCTGGGTCTGATAGATTCTATTTTTCTCTTTCTTCAATGGAAGGTAAGGGTCAATTTTATTGTAGAGCCGTATGCAATGCACAAAAGATAATGCCCGTACGGTTGTTCAATTCTATCTTTTTTTTCCTATTATTCTTTATCTTTCTTTCTTTTCTCTTCGTTTCATCACGCGAGATAGAGAACTGTTATATCATCAGGGTAATGATCCATCAACCTGCTAGTTCTTTTTATGAGGCACAAACGGGAGAATTTATCCTGGAAGCGGAAGAACTGCTGAAACTACGCGAAACCCTCACAAGGGTTTATGTACAAAGAACGGGCAAACCCTTATGGGTTGTATCTGAAGACATGGAAAGAGATGTTTTTATGTCAGCAACAGAAGCCCAAGCTTATGGAATTGTTGATCTTGTAGCAGTTGAATGAAAATAAGA